TAGTCATGATTCAATGGGTCAGGTCCACTTACTTTTTCTTTTTTTTTTTTTTTGTTGATTTCTTATCTTGATTTGACGATGAATTTTTGGAATAATAAAAAAGTGGGAATATTTATTAATTCATAATTGGGATTGGGGAGATAGAATATCTATGTCCCCGAACCAATAATCTTGAAGAATGAACCGTGATAGAGCTTGTAGTGACATAGTCATCCTCTCAAATAGTGGGATGACTTATCATTATAATGAACAAATGCTCAACTTTTTAATGATACTACTATAGTATATCTTATAACTTATTATATTTAAATAATTGACTCATTTTTTTAGAATAATAACTTATTATGTTATGCAGATGTTTACTTTTTTTATTACAAATATCAACAATATTCCTATTCTCTACTACAAAACTACAAAATAAAGACTCAGACTGGAGTTTTGTGGAAAAAGCCCCTTATCGGATTTGAACCGATGACTTACGCCTTACCATGGCGTTACTCTACCGCTGAGTTAAAGGGGCCCTTTTGAATCAATTCCTGAGTGAGACACTAGCCACTATGAATTTACTGCATGTACCTATGTATATAATATATGGAGAGATATATATGTATATGTTTCCATAGTGTTTCATTCAGAAACAATAATTTTTTTTAGGAAGTCCGGGATAAAACCTAATTACTTTGCTTTATTTTTTATTAACCCTCATCGGAACGAGATTCAATTGATTGATACAAAATTCGACTATAGACCCAAGATATTTTCTATTTTATCGAATCATGTGATGAATAGATTGAACTCATACCCGGAACCAAACTATATAGAAACTTTCTAGCGTTTCTTAATTTCCTGTCTTAGTCTGAGATCGAGATAGGCATATGTTATCTTAACAATGCCTGACTCGATGAGTGAAAGTTGAATTGAAAAATGAAGTTTAATCTTTTTTTTTTTTTGCCGGACAAATCACTCCCTGAAGGGATCCTATACTTCATTAATTCTATATAATTATAGGGAATGGTTTGTGAACCCTGAGTGAAAAATAAAAAAAAAAAAATTATAGGAATCCTGAAAGGTGGAAAGCTTCCTTGGGCTTATTCACACCATTACATTATATTGACAATTACAAAAAACTGTTCATACTATGAGCATAGTATGGTGGCGATCGGGCAGGTATGCCCCCATCGTCTAGTGGTCAGGACGTCTCTCTTTCAAGGAGATTGCGGGGATTCAAATTCCCCTGGGGGTAGGGTACTACAAAAGGGAGTTGCTCATGGATTATCAATAAGTCTAGAATTGATTCTTCCTGGGTCGATGCCCGAGTGGTTAATGGGGACGGACTGTAAATTCGTTGGCAATATGTCTACGCTGGTTCAAATCCAGCTCGGCCCAAAAATTTGCCGATCCATCATGAGATGATATACAATTTTTTCTACAGAAATGTCCGATACGGAGGAATAAAGAAAAGAATCCATTTCATTTTTCTATCCCCTATTTAATTTAGTTTTAAAGGTTCCCACATATTATGATTCTGATCTTTTTTATGATCTAGATTCATATTATGATCTGTAAAAAAAAAATAGCTTTTTTCAATTGATTTGATACGATTTTACAATAGAATTACTAGCAATCTGTGTCGTTCGCGCTAAAGTCCATATTCGTGTGGATAGGAATATATCACTCGTTGCTCTGTTACAATACGACGATTCTAGCTAGAATTGAACTAATTTTGAATGAAATTTTTGAAAATATGTATGTTGTACACCTCATTTTTCTGGGATTGTAGTTCAATTGGTCAGAGCACCGCCCTGTCAAGGCGGAAGCTGCGGGTTCGAGCCCCGTCAGTCCCGACCTAGAATCTGGTGAATCCATCAATTCATCTCTCTATTTTCTGTGAAGGGGGGGACACGAAGCAGAATCTAATTTCCAGTCTGGGATTCTTATTTCTTTTTTCTTTCCTTTATCGTTTTACATTTCTTATTGAACAAATACAATATGGCAATTTTAATTAATTTAAATTTAATTAGTACCGATTGATGAGGGAGAGACATATGTAGATTGGTACAATTGTTGGTAGCACTATAATGCAGGATTCCAAGAGATGGTGTTCTTGTCTGGATTTTTCGCTTGCTCCCGATCCATGGAATAGAATACCCATTTGTTTTCCTGGAGCACATACACAAATTGGGATTTTTTTATTATATTGTAGATAGAAAATGAACTTAACCTTAGTTACCCCGTCGGAATACTTTTAATCTAAAAAGTACCTCCCTTTCTAGCTCCGAGTTTGTATAACCCCAATTCCCAATTGGAAAAATCTATCTATTTCAGTCAAATTAAATTGCACACCGAATTTTGGATATTCTATGTGTGTCCTAGTATCAATCCAAGGCAAAAAGATATTAAAAAAAGAAAGATCAAACAAAGATCTATCACTCTAAGTCTTAGCTTAGTAAAGGAATGAATAATCTCTTTTTATTCCTATTTCTTTGAATGGTCCTATCGAAGAAAGCTTCAAATATGGAATAGTAATTTTGTCGAAATAGTAATATTTCTTAGACTGGGACCGATCTTTATCAAACCTCTTTGTCTTCTAAGGAAATTAGATTATAAAAAACTGAGTTTCAAACTTAATTGCTTTGCTTCTTTTTTTTTCTTTTATTTCACTTCTACTATATGGATTGGTTTGTGACCAATCGAAGCGTAAGATGGGTCAGATGATACCTCATTATTTGATTTTATTTCTATAAAGAAAATGGGAGGGTATAGAAAAGAAACAAAGAATGAAAAATTCAACAGGATTCTTGATTGGATCAGGAATTCCATTCCGTATGTATAAAAGATCTTCATATGTTATACTATTAAATTCTCGACGATAAATAGATTTGATAGCTCAGATATTGTTATTCATAATATTAATCCGATTTAATATCATCGGTTTAATATCATCGGGATGAATTGCATCCCCTGGAATTTACAGGAGAAAGACTTAGAATCTCTATGGGATTAGATCCCGAGTTATTGTGAAGTAAAAAAAAAAAAAAACGATAAAATTATGGAAGTAAATATTCTCGCATTTATTGCTACTGCATTGTTCATTCTAATTCCTACTGCTTTTTTACTTATTATTTATGTAAAAACGGTCAGTCAAAATGATTAAAATTAAAATAAAGCTTGACTTGTCAGTTCTTATAATTAATTAATTAATGGAATAAATGAAAGGAGATTTAAATCCCACGTCTTGATTGAGATGAATGGATTAGAATCAACAGTATAGGAGATCTGATAGTATGGTAGAAAGGTTCCGATATTTCTTTCTACCATACTATCTATCGTATCATTGTATAAAGTTAGACTGTAAAAAAAATATAGGCTTTTTTATTATAGATCCATCTAAAATATGTATATTCATCCAGGTACACATAAATCACATATGTGTAATGTACATATAAGTACACATAAATGGAAGGAGCCCCTCAATTTTAGTCTAATTCTTTGCTACATCCATTTGATTTGTCGTGATTCCATCAATCCGATAATCGAATGTCCACTTTTACTCTTCGGAATAATTTTTTTTTTCGAAAAATTTCATGTATATCCCTTTTACTTTGAAAATACGAACATGGGAATCATTGAAATTTTTGTTTAATTGAAAGGTTATTCTTCATATATTACTCTACTTTTACTGGTACTGAATTCCTGTAGAATTTGGAAATGGGAGTCTTTTTTATTAAAATTAAAAACGCCTTGCAGAATGATCTCTGAAATTATTGATACAGTTTGATTACTCAATTCAATTTTTAGTGACTCTAGAGTCCACTTCTTCCCCATACTACGAGTGAAAGGGAAAATGTAAAGACTACCATTAAAGCAGCCCAAGCAAGACTTACTATATCCATGTGAATTATGTCCCCTATCTCTATGAATATGAAGAAATTCTTCTATTAGTGATTATTGATCACTAATAATAATGGAATCAATGGCGCAGAGTCAAAAAGGGATTCTGACCGAAGGAAGACAATTGATAAACCAATCCAATAAATCCACCCATACCAAGTTTTTATATGATTTCCGGTGAATTTGGGAAGCCTTAAGCTCAAGCAAGAGCACAGTTACTCTTTGGAATTATAAAACTGAAAGGAATGTTCGTAATGGAACACGTAGGAATAGTAAGCCCTATTGTTTTTTTTTGATCTTCATAAGCGAAAGACATAAAAAAGACAATCAAGATAGATCAAAATATCTCAGATTTTTCTATCCCTTCTTTGCTCTAATCCTTACTTACTTTTCCCGATTGTTGCACAGAGACAGTCGGGAGACCACCCATTACATTCTACCTTTCCCTGGGGGTTACCGAAACTAAAAGTAAAAAAAAAAACTTTGATTTGATTCTACGAAAAGCCAATTATCCAATCCAATATTGAGTGAATGTCTGAGCATTCAGAGACTTTTGTGAGTCTGTATACAAAGTATCTTATGCCCTTTACACCACTACTAATTTAATTTGTTTGATTCCCCGTTTGACTATCTAACTCAAGACTCGGTCAGTAGACGCTACACTAGTAATGAAAGTCTTGATAGACTAGCCCTTCTATTATACTAAAACCCTTCCTTGAACCCTAGTCGTAAGGATTAACATTTTTTATAGATATAGAACCTCCCTATTTTGAGCACGTATCGGCCATTCTAGCCCTTTTCCCTTGCTTTTGATGGGCAAGAATTTGTCGATTTTTATACTACCAACAAAAGGATTTCTAGTTTTTATTGATCAGGCGACACCCGGATTTGAACTGGGGAAAAAGGGATTTGCAGTCCCCCGCCTTACCACTCGGCCATGCCGCCAAAACGGAAAAAAAAAATAGATAGAACTATTCCATTTTTTGATTGGATTTGCATCTTGAATCCCGTTTTTCTTATCCCCTTTCTATTCTAATAAACCTAAAAGAAACCTCGCCCTTTTATTGGAACCGGTGGCTTCCTTTGAATTAATTGTAGAGTATCTCAAATTTCCAACTACACAACGCCAACCCTCCCTTTGCTTTCTATTGAAAGAGAGAATGTGGCTTTTCAGTTACAGAATCAAAAATGAAATGGAAATAGGAACCATTAACTATTGACTGTGCCTTCAGTTCTTGGATCTCAAATTGCGTTTGTTTCCTTAATGTTATAAGAAAAGTGAGTATTAAGAAAATTCAATTGATATGCAACTAATTAGTGTCAATTTCAACTATTTTCAAATAAAAAACTTTTCAATTACAATTATAACAACAATTATGTGTATATGTAAACCCCAGAACATCAATTTTTACACAGATATACCTAACACGCTCTCTTATTTATATATGTATATAAGCGAAATAAGGGGAATTAAGGAAGGGAAAAGGGAATTACCATGCTTCAATTTTTCATTGAATCTGTTGAATATCAAAAATCATTTAGGATATAGCACGTTTCATGTCATGTTGTCCCAAGTAGAACTTAGATAGGCGATATGCGCATAATCAGACCTGTGTGTTATTAATAAATACAACCCCTCTTGCGCACTACATTAGTATTCCGCGAATTTGACTAACATAACAAATGGGTCACAATGTCTCTCCTCTCTGCGAATCTTTTCTGTCTTTATCGCATTTATAGGGAAGAGATTCAAAATTCGGAGTCCCTTTACTTTTTTGGTATTCAATCAGAGTGTATTATTAGAATAATAGGTGAATTTTTGATCACTTTTTATATTGTATACAAGACTCCATAACATAAACCTAAGCGGCAGAATTTTTTTTTTTTTCAGGAATTTTTTATCAAGTCATTTCCATTTGTATTTGTTAGAAATTCGAATTTAAATTTTAAGTAGAAAATTTTTTTGATTTCTCTGCTCATATCATAACATATTTCATACATTACATATATGAAGTTGGGTAAAATTTCATGCGATTCCGTAAACAGAATCTATATTCCATCATTGCTAGATAAATCCATATGGTTCATGGAAGAATGAGCCAATGCATGGGATTTTTTCGATAAATGGGAAACTAAAATAAAGATGCTTCAAGATGTAAATGAGGGAATGTCTACAATACCTGGGTTTAGTCAGATACAATTTGAAGGATTTTGTAGATTCATTGATCAGGGCTTGACGGAAGAACTTTATAAGTTTCCAAAAATTGAAGATACAGATCAAGAAATTGAATTTCAATTATTTGTGGAAACATATCAATTGGTAGAACCTTTAATAAAAGAAAGAGATGCTGTGCGTGAATCGCTCACATATTGTTCTGAATTATATGTACCCGCGGGATTAATTTGGAAAACGGGTAGGGATATGCAAGAACAAACCATATTTATTGGAAACATTCCTCTAATGAATTCCCTGGGAACCTTTATAGTAAATGGAATATACAGAATAGTGATCAATCAAATATTGCAAAGTCCCGGTATTTATTACCGTTCAGAATTGGACCATAGGGGAATTCCGGTCTATACCGGTACCATAATATCAGATTGGGGAGGAAGATCAGAATTAGAGATTGATAGAAAAGCAAGGATATGGGCGCGTGTGAGCAGGAAACAAAAAATATCTATTCTAGTTCCATCATCAGCTATGGGTTCGAATCTAAGAGAAATTATAGATAATGTATGCTACCCTGAAATTTTCTTGTCTTTTCCGAATGATAAGGAAAAAGAAAAAATTGGGTCAAAAGAAAATGCCATTTTGGAGTTTTATCAACAATTTGCTTGTGTGGGGGGGGATCCGGTGTTTTCTGAGTCCTTATGTAAGGAATTACAAAAGAAATTTTTTCAACAAAGATGTGAATTAGGAAAGATTGGGCGACGAAATATGAATCGGAGACTTAATCTTGATATACCTCAGCACATTACATTTTTGTTACCGCGGGATGTATTGGCAGCTGCGGATCACTTGATCGGAATGAAATTTGGAATGGGTACACTTGATGATCTGAATCACTTGAAAAATAAACGTATTCGTTCTGTAGCGGATCTTTTACAAGATCAATTCGGATTGGCTATGATTCGTTTAGAAAATGCGGTTCGGGGAACTATAGGTGGAGCGATTAGGCAAAAATGGATACCGACTCCTCATAATTTGGTAACTTCAACTGCATTAACAACCACTTATGAATCCTTTTTCGGCCTACACCCCTTATCTCAAGTTATGGATCAAACAAATCCATTGACACAAATAGTTCATGGGCGAAAATCAAGTTATTTGGGTCCTGGGGGGTTGACAGGGAGAACTGCGAGTTTTCGGATACGCGATATCCATCCTAGTCACTATGGGCGTATTTGCCCAATTGACACATCTGAAGGAATCAATGTTGGACTCATTGGATCTTTAGCAATTCATGCGAGGATTGGTCATTGGGGGTCTTTAGAAAGACCATTTTATGAAATTTCTGAAAGCTCAAAGGGGGTACGGGTGGTTTATTTATCACCAAGCATAGATGAATACTACATGGTAACGGCCGGAAATTCTTTGGCATTAAATCA